AGGCATATCTCATCTTAAATCTTAACAATGGGTGAATCAATGAATGAAAGTAGGAGAAATGCCTCTTTTTGGGGGGATAAATCACTTCCCGAAAGAATCCTTCGTATTATTATTAGTAATTTTGAGTTCTTATTTTTCTATTTTTTATTTATATATTATGTCTAATATTATGTTTAACTATACTAGAATGTATAAAATGTGATTCGAATGAATGATTTATGAATGGACGAATCAAAAATTTCTATAAAATCATGAAAGATCCTTCGGATCTAGTCATACAATTCCATTATGTTGACAATTTCAAAAAACTGTTCATACTATGCTCATAGTATGATAGCGGTCGGGTAAGTATGCCCCCATCGTCTAGCGGTTGAGGACATCTCTCTTTCAAGGAGGCAGCGGGGATTCGACTTCCCCTGGGGGTAGGGTACTACGAAAGGAAGTGGATCATGGATTATCAATAAGCCTAAAGCGGATTCTTACTGGGTCGATGCCCGAGCGGTTAATGGGGACGGACTGTAAATTCGTTGGCAATACGTCTACGCTGGTTCAAATCCAGCTCGGCCCATTAATTCGCTGATCCATCCTGAGATAATCTAATCATTTGTCTTTCAGAAATGCCTGGTACAAAAGAATAAAAAAAAAAAGAGTCCAATTTTCTGCTATATCTCTTTATTTATTTGTTTTGTTCCCACAAATTCTAATCTTGCTAAGGATCTAGATTCATATCGGGATCGATAAGTATAAAGTCTAAAGAAATAAAGAAAAAAATTTTATTGAAAGATTGATTATCAATCGATTTACCAATAACAAAAGTATTACCAGTAAAGTAATCCCTGTCGCCCCCATTCAAGTGCTTACACATGCGGATATCAATATATTACTCGTGCCTCTTCTCTCTTACAACATGGCGATTCTAACTAAATAGAAATGATTTGAATGAAATCATAAGAATATGTATGTAGGCTGTACACCTTATTTCCTTGGGATTGTAGTTCAATTGGTCAGAGCACCGCCCTGTCAAGGCGGAAGCTGCGGGTTCGAGCCCCGTCAGTCCCGACGAATCCAATAAATAGATCAACCCATCTTTCCATTTTCTGTGAAAGGGGGGACAAGACAAGGGGTAGAATCTCAGGGGATCCTTATTTTTTTTCTTTTCTCATCAAACAAATACGGGAATTTCCATTCCTTCAACTAACCCCGATTGATGGGAGGGAGGCGTATTCTGACTTCGATTTTGTGTACTCGAAATTACTAATTTGGATCTGAAACAATCTATCCCATTCAAACTACACACCGAGCTTTTGTTTTAATATATGTGTTCCAATACAGTACTAATTCAAGGAAAGAGTCCATTAATAAAACAAAGATCAAACAAGATACCAGCCCTCTTATTAGGTATTAATGGGAATCCTTTTTTCTTTCCTATTTTTTTTTTATTTAAAGGTCCATTGAAGAAAGAACAACAAATACTAAAAAAATAGTGAATTGGGTGGAATATTAAATTCTTTATTTAGACCGGGGCTCATCTTTATCACACTTCTTTGTCTTCCAAGAAAATGAAATCATTATAAAGAATAGAATGGAGTTTAGAACGGAACTCCTTCCTTTTTGATTTTATTTCGCTTATATTATTGTTTAGATTTGTGAACAATAGAAAAGAGAAGAGGAAAGGTGGTTAGATGATACTTCATCTCATCAGATGATTGTAAAAGGAAGACGTTAGGTTATAGAAAAGAAAGAATGGAAAAGAATAATAAATAAGCCATTCTTGATTGGATTGGGAATCCAATTTTGGATTCGGTATGGATAAAGGATCTTCCTATGTTATACTATTCAATTCTCGACGATGAATCGCTTTAATAGCTCAGATGTTGTTATTCATGATACTGATTCAATATCATCAAGATGGAATGACCATTGAATTTATAGGCGAAAGATTTATCATCTCTATGGGATTAAATCCCGAGTTATTTATTGGGAAGTAAAAAAAAGATGAGATTATGGAAGTAAATATTCTCGCATTTATTGCTACTGCGCTGTTCATTCTAGTTCCTACTGCTTTTTTACTTATCATTTACGTAAAAACGGTCAGTCAAAATAATTCATTTGAATGAAACTTGACTTCTTAGTTCTTATCAATGATTGAAGAAATAAAATGAAAAGGATTCCAATGTTGCGTCTTAAATGAGTGGACTAGAATCGGCAGTATTTTATGAGATCTGATAGTATGGTAGAAAGAAGGATTCATATATTTCTTTCTGCCATACTATCTATTAATGTTATTGTAGTGTATTAAGGTTGTACTGTATTGTATAAAGATACAGACCTAATATAGTATAGATCAATCTACATCTATTTTATGTACATATCAATTTCATATATTGCATATAGCACCCCAATTCCATTTCTTTGTTACATCTATTTGATTTGTATTGATTCCGATCAATCTGAAATAATCGAAAGGCAATTCATACTCTCACGGCTCTAATTCGTTTATTTGGTATTATTTCGTATATGAATTGCCGTATCTGTCGAAAGAATCAAATCATGAAGAAAAAATTGTATGGGGTATTTAATAAAAGAAAACTAACTAATCTTTAACATTCCTAAGAAGTAATTGGTTGAGCCGTTGACAGACGATCCAAGGAGTTCTATCTATGGGAATTTCTTCGGATTTCGAAAAGGAGTAGTAAACCTCACTGGTAACGCTCGAATCATATGATATGAAATGAGTCGGTAAAGCATAAATTCCATTTTAAAATAATAAAACAAGTGGTAAGTGGATAATATGATATGTGACTTGTTCAAGGTAAAGTTTTATTCGTATTATGCATAGTATCTTGTTGCACAACCACTATTACACTTAATAACGGAATGACTTTCTCTTTGAAAAGGAGGAAACAAATACAAATAAAGGGGTCCGTGAAATAGAAAATTTAGGAAGAATTTAGTTGGAATCCATTTTCCATTCATTTGACTTTCGAAATACGAGCATAGGAATCATTGAAATATCCGTTTAATTGAAAGGTAAGGGCATTATTCATATAATACATTTAATACATGACTCCATTCGAGTCCAATGGAATTTCGAAATAACAATATTTTTATTGAATTTCAATTTGATTTAAATAACGTTTTGCGGAACGATTTAGAAAACAATTGATACAGTTTGATTCCTCAACTCAATTAGTAGTACTTCTAGAGTCCATTTCTCCCCCATACTACGAGTGAAAGGGAAAATGTAAAGACTGCCATTAAAGCAGCCCAAGCGATACTTACTATATCCATGTGAATTATGTCTCCAATTTCTCTGAATATGAAAAGGTTATTCCATTAGTGCTCACTAATAATAGTGGAATCCATAGCACAGAGTCAAAGGGGGATTCTGCTCCAACATTATTATTGATGAACCAATCCAATAAATCCACTTATAACAAGTTCCTATATGATTTCTAGTAGAATCGGCAAAGATTAAGTACAAGCAAAATATGTAGTGACATCCTTGGAAATATCGGGCAAGGGGGTTTTTGTTACTATAGAGCCTGTAGTAATAATAAGACTTATTCTTTCTTTTGTTGCCTTTCATAAATAAAAGGAAACTAAGGGCATAAAAATATAGAATCAAGATAAATTACCATCTATTACGTACCTGTATTTCCCATTTGATCGAATCCTTACCATCGACCGATTGTTTCACAGAGATAGTCGGGAGACGGTCTATTACAGTCTTAACTAGGGATTACTGAAAAGAAATTCTTTCTTTTTGCACTTTTTCTATCAAAAAAATTATCCATCCAATCTAATTCAAGACCCAGTCAGTAAACACTACATTAGTAAAGGGAATCGTAAGTCTTGATATCTCTTCCACTAACTAATACCTATAATCTTTCTTGGAATCAAGGATTTACTATTTACTTTAGGGTTTCGAGATAAAGTTTAGCGAACCCCCAGATGCTTAGAATAAAGCAAGTATCCATATTTTTCTCTGCGTCTAGTGGTGAATAATTCGGCGAATTATATCAGCATAACAGAATGGGGGATTTCGAGTCTTTTGTTGATCAGGCGACACCCGGATTTGAACTGGGGAAAAAGGATTTGCAGTCCCCCGCCTTACCGCTCGGCCATGCCGCCAAAAAGGTATACAAAATAGATGAAAATGCTCCCCACCTTTTTTTATTGTACTTGTATCGTGAATCCTAATCCCCTTCCTAAATACTAAATAAAGGAAATCCCCCTTTTTGATTGGATTGGATCCATCCTGATTGGATAGTATTTCAAAACACCCAATACCTAAAAACTCTTTTTTATTTAAAAATGGAATGCGGATTTTCAGTAACAAAAAACAAAATTTCGGACAAATTGGAACCATTAACTATTTGTTGACTGTGAATTCATGAAGGATTCTTGGATTTGAATCTCAAATTGTATTTCCTTAATGAGACAAGAAAATCAAAATTGATACATAACTAAATGGATTCTTCTCAATAAAAATCCTTCTCAATTATAACGACAATTATGAGTATATGTAAACCCACAACAGAAATTTTTACACAGATATCGAATCGGATTGGAATATGTAATATCATAATAATGGTAAAAATGGAATCGCTTTTGTTTTGCTATCCTATACAAAACTCCATTAAGTTTAAGTGGCAGAATTTTGTTTCCAGGAATGTTTTATCATTTTTGTACCTGTTGCAAGTTCTAATGACAGGTTCAATTTGAGTAGAAAATTCGCTTCATTTTATTCCTCCGTTCATATGTATTTTATACATTACCATGTTATCTAGGGAGTTGGGTAAAATTTCATGTGATTCTGTAAACAGAATAGAAATTCCATCATTGCTAGATCAATTTATACGAATTGATGAAGAATGAACCAATAATGGAATGGGATTTTTTCAATAAATGGGAAATAAAAAATGCCCCTGGATGGAACTGAGGGAATGTCTACAATACCTGGGTTTAATCAGATACAATTTGAAGGATTTTGTAGA